GATTGCAGGTAATGCCAGAATTTTCGATTTTGTGAGGATCAATCAAATAAGGTTTTCATTAGAAAAAGATTCTATAAAAGCAATGATAAATAGATACTAATAGAGCAAGAAAAGAAGGAAATAAAAAACATAGTATAGAAAAGATATCCAAAATGATATAGAAATCACTATCCTACCCTTAGTTTTTATTTCCTTAATTTAATATTGAATTGGTTTTTATTTCCTTAATTTAATTGAATTTCGTTTGATTAGAGCAAAGTTCCTTAAAAACCTCTGCCTTTTTTAAAATATCCTGAACAGTTCCTGTAGGCTGAGCGCCTTTTTCAAGGAAATAGAGAATAGCGGGAACGTTTAAATAAGTTTGATTCTTGATCGGATCATAAAAACCCACTTTCCGAAGATCTCTTCCTTCTCTTCGGGATCGAACATCAATTGCAACGATTCGATAGACGGCTCATCGGGATAGATGTAGATGAAAAAGAACCCCCCCCTAGAACCGTATAGGAAGTTTTCTCCTCGTACGGCTCGAGAAAAAATGATTCGAAGTTTTGTCTATGGATAAAATTATAATAAATAGTAAAGGAATCCGTAAAAGAAATGAGCCTAAAATTTAACTCATAGTCATTTTTATTTAGCTTCCTTCCTGAAAACTAAAAAATCATTTGTACTCATAACTCAAGTTCAATAATTCTCAAATATATTAAAGAAAATTAAGATATTTTTTTATTGAGTGGTCTTTAACCCCCCCTTTTTTTTGTCTCGTTGAAAATCTATTTGGATTCTTTATTCGGATCTGTGAGACAATTGAAGCGGTGTTTCCTTGTTCTGGGATCCTTTATCTTTGTTTTAAATCATTGGGTTTAGACATTACTTCGGTGCTTCTTAATCCTTTCAAAATGGTAGCAACATACCCCTTTTGTGATTTCTTTCTATCAAAGAATCATACCGACGGTTGATTCGTGCGCGATACACTGTGGATCGAAAAAGTTTTTGCGGTTCCAACAATTTTTTTGAATTGAAAATTTGCTCGAATCGGATTCTTTCGATTTCTATATCGAAGATATACTTACGAAGTTGTTCCAATTTATTGATTGGCATTAACCCTAGATCGTTGCCCCTGAGAAATTAATAAATACTTTCTACTCGAGCTCCATCATGAACTATTTACATTACAACCCAATAAAAAAAGAAGGGTTCTAGTAGAATAGAACAAACGACGTCGAGCCAAGAGCACCTTCATTCCTATATAAAATAAAATGGTGGATGTAAGAATAAGAATCCACACCGGATCGTGTCCTTCAAGTCGCACGTTGCTTTCTACCACATCGTTTTAAACGAAGTTTTACCATAACATTCCTCTAATTTGGAACCAGTATGGAATTGATTCAATTATGGAATCATGAATAGTCATTGGTTCAGTCGGTACAGAGACATAGTCATTTATATTTTTTCTTAGCTACATAGATAATAATAGATAATAAAGATTTTTCTGAAGAAATCTTAGCAAGACCTGGGCTTTTTTTGTATGAACGCAACTTTTTTCTATAAATCTCTATCTCAAAAAAATATCTAACAGAAATATCCAGAAATCAAAATATAGAAATAACATAACTAACAGAAATAACACGAATAAAGAAATTCTATTTGACTCTGCCTGTTCAAGTGACTCAATAAGATAGACTGACCCATTTCCAACTTCCTAAAGATTCAACCCATAAGGAATCATTACAAATCTTGATAATTGAAAAAGTTTCCTACTTCGACATCATTATTTGAGTCAAGTTTTACTTTTTACAGTAAAGACTACATTTGATTATCATAAGAAATAAATATTTCTGTTTCTTTTCGAATAGAATTGTCAATGATTTAAAGCAAATAAGCTAAATAGATCGAACAATAAAAAGAAATATCATTGTTAAATATTTAAATTTGAATATTTTAGGGATGCAAATTATTTTTCACAAAAATAGAAAGACTATTGTCACTGAATATAGGATAACAATACATACCTATAGGCTAAGCACTTCCTGGTTTTATATGTATTTTCATATTTTGTTTAACCTGAGGTTAAGTAATCTTTCTGCAACTGTGATATATGTCCCATCTTATCTTTATCTGGATTACAAAAGGATTCAGTTACATTTGCATGTCATTTGAACTCAATTTAGTTCAGTTTGTGAAAAAATGAGATATGATTCCGAAAAGAATCATTCAAAATAAAAAAAGAAAGAAGAATAATATTCTATACAATATTAGACCTTGAAACAGAACCTTGTTGAACAAAAAAGATGTATTCGGATACAATGGATATGCTCTGGGACGGAAGGATTCGAACCTCCGAATAGCGGGACCAAAACCCGTTGCCTTACCACTTGGCTACGCCCCATTTCTATTTTTATTCGACACTAATACTAATAAAGAATAATATTGGTATTAAGTGTTCGTCAATTCCAGTCCAACTATCTATAGACTAGAGAAAATCTTTCTTCTTTATAGAATATATTATAGATTCGTGCTAGGATTTTGACATGTGTATATCTAGAATTCAACTGAATTTATTGATCATTACATATAATTCAATTAAGATATTGTATGAAAGTATGATTTCTTCTATTCTCCTTTGAGGATTGGAGGATTTTTGATTGAGCGGAAAAAGAAGGATTTTTTTGTCTACCTTACTTTCTTCATTTTTCCTTATATCAATAACTCAATCAAAATGCAATTATCTCGACGAACAAAATGTCTGTTATGCTTAATATCTTTAGTTTGATCTGTCTTAATTCTACCCTTTATCCGAGTAGTCTTTTCTTCGCCAAATTGCCCGAAGCCTATGCTTTTTTGAATCCAATCGTAGATGTTATGCCAGTCATACCTCTGTTCTTTTTTCTTTTAGCCTTTGTTTGGCAAGCTGCTGTAAGTTTTCGATAAGATCTTGAATACTATCCTAGAAAATTCATGATTTATTCGAGAAAAATTATAACAATTGATAAGATCAAATAAGTCTGGGAGTATGAACCTTCAATTCAAACATTGAAATTCTTGGATAGCCGCGAGAAATTCCGCTCGCCCCATTTCCCGATTCTAATCCTTTTTCCGGCGAAAGGCCTTATTAGGTTAGGGTCCCTTAGAATATCTAATTGTGGGTATGAAAGTGATTTGTGGTAATCAAAGACTCTTATTACAAATTTCAACTTCATTTGAATTTCTGAACATTCTTTTCTATTTCTAGAATTCATTTCTTGGTGTCAAAATAGGATATGTGATATAAAAATGGAGGATCTATTATCTTTTCTCGTTTTTCTTTTTCAAAAAATGATCTTGGAGGTTGTGTAATGCTTACTCTCAAACTTTTCGTTTACACAGTAGTAATATTCTTTGTTTCTCTCTTCATCTTTGGATTCCTATCCAATGATCCAGGACGTAATCCTGGGCGTGAAGAATAAAATAAAAATTTCGTTTTTCTTGCTTGATTTTCCAATTTTCTTAAGATTTTATTTTCTATATTCCATACGTTTAACTAGGAAAAAAATCAAAAGGGGTTTGCGAAATTTGAAAGAAAAAAATAGAAAGTCATCAACGGAAACGGAAAGAGAGGGATTCGAACCCTCGGTACGAATAACTCGTACAACGGATTAGCAATCCGCCGCTTTCGTCCACTCAGCCATCTCTCCCAATTGAAAAAGATAATTACTATGTTACATTACACATCAAGTAAGGATTAAAGAAAGTATTTCTTTCACATTCTTTATCGTTATTATATAATTAGGAATTCCATTTAGATGCTCGAAAGATCCAAATAGAAAGATAAATAAAGAAGACCTTCTTGCTTTTATTTTGTTCGAAGTGCCTTTTGGGCCTGGCCCGGTAAATACCCAGCCGGGCCTTTTTTTTGTTCCAACGAATTCCCTTTATTTATAGGTATAGGAAACATACTCTAAATAAGATACCCAATTTGGTATCTGTGTAAGAATTTCCATTGTGGGGTTTACATATACTTATCATTTTTGTTATAATAGAAATTGAGAAGGATTTTTGATTCAAAAGAATCCATTAAGTATGTTTTGTAGTTTCTTATGTCATTCGGCAAACCCAATTTTAGATTCAAATACAAGAATCATTCAGGAATTCTCAGTCAACGAATAGTTAAGGGTTCCCATTTGTCATAAATTTTGGCTTTTTTGAATGAAAATATAAATTTGATTGTTCAATAGAAAAGTGAGGGGAAGTTTTTCGGCATTCGAAGGGGTGGATCAACTACAATCAAAAGGGGAAAGGGGTTTCTTTTATAATTTTTATACATTTAGCAAAAGGATTAAATTAAAAAAGGGATGCAAGTACAATAAACTAAAGTTTAGTAATCCAACCCAGAAAATTTTATCCTATTGTGTATCGTTTTGGCGGCATGGCCGAGTGGTAAGGCGGGGGACTGCAAATCCTTTTTCCCCAGTTCAAATCCGGGTGCCGCCTCATCAACAAACGAATCAAAATCTCTTATCTGCTGATATAAATCACCCAAATTTTCCCCAGTAGAACAGAATAAGGGGATTGTGGATACTTGGTTGATTCTAAACATCTATTCTGGGGATTTTGTAAAAGATTGGAAATCTTTCAATCTAAAATTCAAAGAAAGATTATATTCAAAGAAAGATTATATTATAATGGTCGAAGCAAGACTTCCCGATTCCCTTCTACTGCTAATGTAATATCTACTGATTGGGTCTTGAATTTCATTGGCATAGCCGGCGGCTAACTAGTTGTGGAAAGTCCTTTATATAATCTACATATTATAGACTCGCGAGAATCTCTGAGTGTTCAGGCATTCAATCACTATTATATTGAGATTGGATGGATAATTTACTTTTTTATAGAAAAGTGAAAAAATTTCATTATTTTTTTTTGAAACCCCTCGTCAAGAGTATATTATACTATCCCCAACTGCTTCAGAGAGACAATCGGGAAAGGGTACGGATTAGATCAAATAGGAAATAAAAGTATGTAATAGATAGCAATTGATCTTTGAAGTTAAAGGGCAACAAAGAATGGGCCCTCTTTTTTTTACTATATGTTCCATTAGTAACATTCCTTTGTAGCATCATTGTGTATTTTACTTGTGTTTAGTCTTTCCCGATTAGAAATCATATAGTAATTTTTTAGAAATGGATTTTTTTGATTGTTTCATCAATAGTGTTGGGCCAGAATCCCTTTTTGACTCTGGACCATGGATTCTACTATTATTAGTGAGCAATACAATAATGGAATATTTCTATCATAAAGATAAGGGACATAATTGACATGGATATAGTAAGTCTCGCTTGGGCTGCTTTAATGGTAGTCTTTACATTTTCCCTTTCACTCGTAGTATGGGGAAGAAGTGGACTTTAGAAGCACTACTAATTTAGTTGAGGAATGAAACGATCAATTGTTTTATAGATCGTTCTGCAACGCATTTTTTATTTGATTTGAAAATTATTTCAATTCAAAATATATTCATTTCGAAATTCCATTGGATTCTAGTGGAGAAATGTATTGTATAACAGTAAAACAATTATTTCAGAAAGAAAGAGAATTGGGTCCTACGTTAATTCCATATATGGATTAATCACTACATATATTGTAGATATAGATAGAAGCTAATATAGTATACCAACTTTATTAGAAAGTCAAGTACAACTTTATACACTACTATAACAGTAATAGAGAGTATGGTAAGAAAGAAATTTCTTTCTTACCATACTCTCGGATCTCATAGAATACCGCCCATTATAGTCCGTTGATTTCATTTAAGACGCAAAAAAAGAATCCTTTTTATTTGATTTCTTCAACTATTGATAAGAACTCAGAAGTCAAGTTTCAGTTCAAGTAATTAATTATTTTGACTGACTGTTTTTACGTAAATGATAAGTAGAAAAGCAGTAGGAACTAAAATGAACAGTGCAGTAGCAATAAATGCAAGAATATTTACTTCCATAATCTCAATCTCATCGTTTTTTTATTTCACAATAACTCGGGATTTAATCCCATAGAGATGATAAATCTTTCACCTGTCAATTCAATGAATGCATTACCTATCGATGATCTTGAATCGGATCAATATCATGAATAACAATATCTGAGCTATTAAATTAATTCGTCGTCGAGAATTGAATAGTATAACATACGAAGATCTTTTATCCATACCGAATCCAAGATGGGATTCCCGGACCAATCAAAAATTCCTTTATTTATCCTTCTTTTCTGTTCTTTCTTTTCTATAACTTACCTTAGGTGTTCCGTGTAGAACCATCAAATGAAGTATCCTCGTCCGTTTCCATTAACTTAACTACAAAACCCCAACAAACAATACAAGCGAAGTGGAAAAAAAGAGGAATTAGGTTGTAAATTTGAATGATCCCATTTTCTTTGGAAGACAAAGAAGTATGAGAAAGATGAGTCACGGGAGAAAAGATGGAATATTCTATCAACTTCACTATTTTAATTATTTTCATTTTAGTTTAGGGTTTGTTCTTTCTTCGACAGAATCCTGAAAAAAAGAGGGGAAACCCCTTCGGAATTAAATTATGCTCTCTGTCCCTTCTTTCATTTCACATAAAACGGAGAGGTTAATTGATGTACTTATTGGATCCGTCGGGACTGACGGGGCTCGAACCCGCAACGTCCGCCTTGACAGGGCGGTGCTCTTGCCTATTGAACTACAATCCCAGGGAAATAAGAAGAGATCTAGCAGAAAATTTGGATTCTTTTTTCTTCTCTCTTATCAGGTATTTCTTAAGAACAAGAGGGTTCTACCATCTGATAGTAGATTGGCGAATTGTTGGGCCGAGCTGGATTTGAACCAGCGTAGACATATTGTCAACGAATTTACAGTCCGTCCCCATTAACCACTCGGGCATCGACCCAACGCCTAATTAGACGTTCCATAATCAACTTTCTTTCGTCTCCCAGGCGGACAAATCCATTTCACTTTTGATAAAATATATCAAATCAAACTGCCACGGATAGACTGAGGAGTTGACAACTCCATTTCACTTTTGATAAAATCCTACTCTATGGTCTTGGTATACCCCTAGAGGGACTTGAACCCTCGTTTTCTCCGTGAAAGAGAGAGGTCGTAACCACTGGACCATAGGGGCACCAATGGACCATAGGGGCCTATGGCCACCTTTATTCATAAATAAACTAGAAATAAGAGTTGCTGAGGGCCGGCCACCTTTAGGAAATCAAAAAGCACTACACAATACAAATACAATAGGGAATAAGGCCTAAGGCCACCTTAACTTAATATAAAAATATAAAATAGAAATCAGCCGAGGGACACCTTTAGAAGATGAATAGGATATGAATCAAACCGAAAAACTCGTTCACTTTTCTGGGGGTTAATGGTAATCAAACTTTACCATTAAACTATACAATGGATCCAAGAGACGGTACCTCTGAATCAGCAGGAGATGAAAAAAAGGATTTACCAAAGTCTGATTTGGGAATTCTATTGAGCCCTAAATC